CACCTAATTCTTTTAGAATTCCACTTTTGAAATGAATTCAGTAAGGTTAAATTTAATTTAGATGAATAAAAAGGCTTATATAAACAGTATGCTATAAATATTCCAAACAAAGCTATACTGACTGAAAAAGTTGCATTTTTCAAAAATTCATACCAATCTACAAAATTTTGTGAATTGGTATGCAAAAGGTTTATCGACGGCGTTAATAATTTTGATAATATATCAAAGTCGATTCCTTCTTGATTGAAAGGAATTCCTATGGCTCCAATAAATAAAGTAAATAAAAGCAATACAAGCATAGGAAATAGAATAGTATTGTCTGATTCATGGGGATAATAGAAAGTTCTTGTATTAAGTCCAAAATTTTCAACAGTAATAAAAGTTTGATTTCTTACATTATTATTAATTTTATATGTTTTATTGCCAAAAAAAGAAGCTCTTTTCGTATTATTCATTGTTAATAATGGTACTAACCCAAAATTGCTATTAAGTTTTTTATCTTCTTCTTTCCCCCATAAAGAGATTGAATAGAAGGAGCGACTTTTTTTTCCACTATAATTTATAAAATAAGTGTTTAAATGTCCTTCAAAAGTAAGTAAATAAATCCGAAACATATAAAATGCGGTTAATCCCGCTGTTGAACAAGCTATTATTGCAAAAATTGGCGAAAATAAGAAACTATCATTAAGAATTTCATCTTTAGACCAAAAACAAGCAAGGGGGGGAATACCACAAAGCGAGAGTGTTCCTACTAAAAAGGCCGTTTTTGTAATCGGCACGTGTTTTGTCAAACCACCCATAAGAATCATATTCTGACTTTTATCGGGAGAATATCCAACTATAGCTTCCATTGAATGAATAATGGATCCAGATCCTAAAAACAGCAAAGCTTTCGAATAAGCATGAGTAATCAAATGAAATAAAGCGGATCTATAAGACCCCATACCTAGAGCTAACATCATATAACCCAATTGAGACATTGTAGAATAGGCTAAACCTCTCTTAATATCTTTTTGAGCAAGAGCTAAAGTGGCTCCTAAGAGTACTGTTATTATACCTATCAAAGATATTATATACATTATAGAAGGGATAACTATAAAAAGAGGAAGAAGACGAGCTACAAGAAAAATTCCCGCCGCTACCATAGTAGCAGCATGTATAAGAGCTGAAATAGGAGTAGGGCCCTCCATGGCATCAGGCAACCATACATGAAGAGGAAATTGTGCAGATTTAGCAATAGGACCCACAAATAATAGAAATGCACACAAAGAAAGGAATAAGAGATTTACTCTATTATTTAAAATTAAATTATTGAATATTTCGAACAAATCTTGAAATTCGAAACTGCCTGTTATCCAATAAAGACCTAAAATTCCTAATAATAAACCAAAATCCCCTACACGATTGGTTACAAAAGCTTTTTGACAGGCATTCGCTGCAATAGGTCGTGTGAACCAAAAACCTATTAATAAATACGAACACATTCCAACTAATTCCCAAAAAAAATAAACTTGGATCAAATTAGAACTAGTAACTAATCCTAACATTGAAGTATTAAAAAAACCCATATAAGCAAAAAACCTCAGATATCCTTGATCATGAGACATATAATTATCACTATAAATCAGAACCAAAATTCCAACAGTTGTAATTAATATTAACATAATAGAAGTAAGTGGATCAATAAAGTAACCGAACTCAAAAGAAAATTCATTATTTATGGTCCAAGACCATACATTTTGATGAATGCAACTTAGAAAAATTTGTTGAATAGATAGATAGAGCGAAAAGATCATAACTATACTTAACAAAAAAATACTCAGAAACGTCCACATACGTCGAAGGTTTTTTGTTGCTGTCGGAAAAAGTAGAAGTCCAGCTCCTAGTAAAATAGGTACTGGAAGTGGAATGAAAGGGATGATCCATGAATATTGATATGTATGTTCCATAAAATAAAAAACCCTTTTTATTTTATTCTTAAATTTATTATTTCTTATTCACTGGTTTGTATATATAGTTTAGTTGTTTTTCAAAGGGGACAATAAAAAGCACATGATTTCAAACCTAAATAGAAATTTTTTTCGAGTTAGTATAATTCTTCATAAACCTTTGAAAAGAAATATATATTAAAATCTAAAAATTAGAAGTGATTAAATAATATTACTAAGTTACTGTAAAAAAAAACGACAAATCTTTTTTTTTTTTTTTTTTTTACTACTAAATAAAATTGTGATTTTATGCAGATACAGAAAAAGTGAATTATAATTCCGTATTACAATAATTTATATACATATATTAAGAATAGAACAAAGATTTACACGACAAAAAAATAATTAATATTAATTATAAAAAAAACTTTACCTAAATAAAGTTATTTGGTTTTGATTTTTTAGAATTATTATTGAATTATGGAATTTAGTGATTGTCTTCCAATACACTAAGTGAGCTTTTTTTTTCAAGAAATATTATTATAATCGATATTTTTTTTTACAGATGAAGTGAAGAAATTTAATAAAATTATTTCTAATATAATCTATTAGTATAGATTAATTAAATGAGCACTCTCATACGGATTTCAAACGTTAAATACAAAAAATTTTTAAAGAAAAAGGTAAAAAAATTTGGGTTTTAAACTTTTGAATGTCTGTTTTGTTTGAAAAATAATATATAATAAAATTTGAAAGAAAAAAACAACTCGATATGGAGTACGAAAGAATAGAATTAAGAAATGTCTTTGACATCCAATTATACCACTGAAAAACTTTTTTCATTTTTGAATGGCAGTTCCAAAAAAACGTACTTCTATCTCGAAAAAGCGTATTCGTAAAAAAATTTGGAAAAGGAAGGGATATTGGACATCCTTGAAAGCTTTTTCCTTAGGGAAATCGCTTTCTACAGGTAATTCAAAAAGTTTTTTTGTACAACAAAATAAATAAAAAACACTAGAATAATTAGAATTAGCCTAACGTAAAAACAAATTTTTTCTATTTCTAAAAGGGGGGGATTATTATTTTCCCCATCAATAAAATAATAAATAAAGATCTTGTATTTCCTAGTTAAGAGGAAATACAAGATCTTTAAGCGAAATCAATAGGTTCTTGAACTTAATTTAAGTCAAAAATTTTTCACTTTATACCTTTAGGAATTATTATTTCTCTGAATTCTTATATTCTTTACTTGGAATCAAAGTGCTAAAAACATCTATCCATAATACGTGAATATGAGATAATAATAATAATAAGTAATAATATATGATATTTTTTTTTTTAGTGATCCAAAAATCTTATGTTTGTACAATATAAAAAGATGTATGAAAAGAGATATTTTGACAATTATTGTTTTTCATTTCTCGTGAGCAACTTAGGCAAATTTGAGTTAAAATTTCTAAGGATTTTTGAGAAGTTTTAATTTTTAGAAAAAGCATTTTTTTAGTAATAAAATAAATTGTCAATTCCATTGAATTGGCTTCTTTATTTAAAATTTTAATCTCGACGATTGAGTCAAAACTTGTTAGTATTATTTTGAACAAGTTGCCGCTATGGTGAAATTGGTAGACACGCTGCTCTTAGGAAGCAGTGCTAGAGCATCTCGGTTCGAGTCCGAGTAGCGGCATAAGATCTTATAAAAGAGATATTATAAGTTTTAGAATCAAATTAATACCCGACTCTTTTGTCTAAAATCGGGTAAAACCTAGTATTAATTTATTAATTTTTAACAAATTTTTTATGATTTTTTCAATTTTAGAGCATATATTAACTCATATATCTTTTTCGGTCGTTTCAATTGTACTAACAATTTATTTTTTAACTTTATTAGTTAATTTAGATGAAATCATAGGATTTTTTGATTCATCAGATAAAGGAATCGTAATTACGTTTTTTGGTATAACAGGATTATTATTCACGCGTTGGATTTATTCAGGACATTTTCCATTAAGCAATTTATATGAATCATTAATTTTTCTTTCATGGGCTTTTTCAATTATTCATATGGTTTCCTATTTTAATAAAAAAAACAAAAATCACTTAAACGCAATAACTGCGCCAAGTGCTATTTTTATTCAAGGTTTTGCTACTTCAGGTCTTTTAAACAACATGCCTCAGTCTGCAATATTAGTACCAGCTCTCCAGTCCCAGTGGTTAATGATGCACGTAAGTATGATGATATTAGGCTATGGCGCTCTGTTATGCGGATCATTATTATCAATAGCTCTTCTAGTTATTACATTTCGCAAGGTCGGATCTACTTTTTGGAAAAATAATAGGAAAACAAAATTTTTATTAAATGAATTATTTTCTTTTGATGGACTTTACTACATAAACGAAAGAAATTCTGTTTTACTACAACAAAACAGTAATTTTAGTTTTTCTAGAAATTATTATAGGTATCAATTGATTGAACAATTAGATTATTGGAGTTTTCGTATTATTAGTCTTGGATTTATCTTTTTAACCGTCGGCATTCTTTCAGGAGCTGTATGGGCTAATGAAACATGGGGTTCATATTGGAATTGGGATCCAAAAGAAACCTGGGCATTTATTACTTGGACCATATTCGCAATTTATTTACATATTAAAACAAATAGGAATTTTCGAGGTATAAATTCTGCAATTGTGGCGTCGATAGGTTTTCTTTTAATTTGGATATGCTATTTTGGCGTCAATCTTTTAGGAATCGGTTTACATAGTTATGGTTCATTTACATCGAATTAACCAAAAAAGAAAAGAATCCAAATCAAAAAATAGCATCTATATCAAAAAATAGCATCTATATATAACTTCATATAAGTTAAGAAATCAAATTTAGTTTTAGTAGTAAATCATCAAGAACCTTTTGAATCAAGTAGTACAATGATTCAAAAGGTTCTCACAATACAAAAACCAAAGACTTCTTATTATAATTCAATTTAATGTTTTTTTTTATTTCCTGAAAACTATCCATAAAAATAATTAGATAAAATGGATTCGACCTTGTCACTTGCTAATGAGAGCACAAAATCGGGATAAATCCCAATACCAATTATGGGTAGAAGAATAGAGATTGAAAGAAATAACTCTCGGGGTCCAGAATCAAAAAAAGAAAAGTTTTTGGCATTAATTAACTTGTAGCCATAGAACATTTGGCGTGACATAGATAATAAATATATAGGAGTTAATATCATTCCAATTGCCATTACAAAAATAATTAAAATTTTTGAAATTAAGAAATATTTTTGGCTGGTAATTATTCCAAAAAAAACAATTAATTCTGCAACAAAACCACTCATGCCCGGTAAGGCAAGGGAAGCCATCGATAAGATAGTGAACATTGTAAATATCTTTGGAATGGAGATAGCCATTCCACCCATTTCATCAAGATAAACAAGCCGGATTCTATCATAACTCGTTCCGGCCAAGAAAAAAAGTGCAGCGCCAATAAATCCATGAGAGATTATTTGTAAAATAGCTCCATTAAGCCCAGGATCCGTTATCGAACCAATACCTATAATTATAAAACCCATATGAGATACAGAAGAATAGGCTATTCTCTTTTTTAAATTACGTTGACCAGGAGATGTTGAAGCTGCATAAATTATTTGGATTGTACCGACTACCATCAACCAAGGAGAAAACATAGAATGAGCGTGAGGTAATAATTCCATATTGATTCGAACCAACCCATATGCTCCCATTTTTAATAAAATTCCAGCGAGAAGCATACAGGTACTGTAATGTGCCTCGCCGTGGGTGTCAGGTAACCAAGTATGTAAAGGTATAATCGGTGATTTGACGGCAAAAGCAATAAGAAACCCAATATAAAATAGTATTTCTAGTGTGACAGGATAGGATTGATTCGCTAATAGTTCTAAATTTAATGTTGGTTCGTTTGAACCATATAAACTTATACCTAAAACTCCTATTAATAAAAAAATAGAACTTCCTGCAGTGTATAAAATAAATTTTGTAGCTGAATACAAACGTTTTTTTCCACCCCACATGGATAAAAGGAGATAAACGGGAATTAATTCTAATTCCCACATGATGAAAAAAAGTAAAATATCCCGAGAAGAAAATGATCCTATTTGGCCGCTGTACATTGCTAACATCAGGAAATGGAATAATCGGGAATCCCGAGTAACTGGAAAAGCCGCTAAAGTAGCTAAAGTAGTAATAAATCCCGTCAGTAAAATCGTTCCTATAGAAAGTCCATCTATTCCCAGTCTCCAATAAAAATCAAAAAAATTGATCCATTTATAATCTTCGGACAGTTGAATTAATGGGTCGTCCATTTTAAAATTATAACAAAAAGCGTAGGTCGTTAGAAGAAGTTCTAAGATACAAATGCATATAGTATACCACTTATTAACTTTATTTCCCCTATGCGGGAGAAATAACATTAATGAACCGGCAGATATTGGAAAAACAACAATTATTGTTAACCAAGGAAAATTATTCGTGGTAAAGACAAGATACACCAGGTCCAAAGAACGCGTACTCAAAAAAAATATATAAATAAAAAAATATAATTGAACTTTTTTGAGTACGAGTACTTGTCAATAAAAAAAATAAAATGTATTCCAAATTTATTCAAATCCGTTTTTCGGTAACGTATCAATAAGCTAGACCCATACTTCGAGTTGTTTCATGCCATAAATAAACTCGAACGCTCAAAAAATCCGTTGGACAGGCAGATTCACATCTCTTACAACCAACACAATCCTCGGTTCTTGGGGCAGAAGCTATTTGCTTAGCTTTACATCCATCCCAAGGTATCATTTCTAATACGTCTGTAGGACATGCTCGGACACACTGAGTACATCCTATACAGGTATCATAAATTTTTACTGAATGTGACATAGGATCTATAGTTTTTTTAATGTCATAAATTTTCAATCTAGTAAACTTATAACTAAATGATATAGTAAATTAAAATACTAGATGAAGCAATGATTTCCTTTAATAGAATTTTTTTAATGAATTCTGGCTCAATTGGTAAAAACGGGGCTAAAATACTTTGATTTCTTAGATTTTAACAAATCTAATCTAGTAAGTCATAACCTATCATATATGCAAATCGAAACCTAGAATTTTTTGATTTATGCTACTTATTTAATAAGGTCGATTGGTTGATGCGAGTTGATTTTCTGTTACGATAAATTGACGAGACTATAGCTAATCCAATAGCTGCTTCAGCGGCTGCAATTGCTATAACAAAAATGCAGAAAATATCCCCTTTTAGTTGGGAATTATCAAAAAAATCAGAAAATGTTACGAAATTCATATTAACTGCATTGAGTATAAGTTCAAGGCACATAAGAGCCCTAACCATATTTCGACTCGTGATCAATCCATAAAGACCAATCAAAAATAAATAGGCACTCAAAACAAGTACATGTTCGAGTATCATTGAGCAACTCCTTATCAATTTTGATTCATTTAAATCTGAATAATAAAAACAATTCACCGGATTCAATCAACTAGAATATAACAACAAAGTACGAATAAAAACTATATTAGGGAAAAAATATAAAATATATATATCAAATATAAAAGTTGATATTTAAAATATGAAATAGTATTCAATCAATTTGAATTGAATGAATGGAAAAAAATATCATAACATACACAAATACAAAGTTTTGTTTGGTCTTTACTAATTGGAACCTTTTTTATTGACGAGCCACAGAAATTGCACCTATTAAAGCAACTAAAAGAATTATTGAAATGAGTTCAAACGGAAGAAAAAAATCTGTTGATAAATGAATTCCTATTTGTTGACTATTACTTATTAAATCTTGTTCTAAAATCTGGTTTAATCTTGTAGTCCAAATAACCCCGTACCATGACGTATCGAGAATAGTAGCAATTAATGAAAAAAGAATAGTTGTACAAACCAATGAAGTAATCCCATTCCCAACAGTCCACAGATTGAAATCTATGGAATATTCTGAATCATTCATGAACATAACAGCAAATAGGATTAAAACATTTATGGCCCCCACGTAAATAAGGAGTTGTGCAGCAGCTACAAAATGGGAATTTGCTAGAATATACAATAAAGATATACAAACAAGAACAAATCCTAAGGAAAAGGCTGAAAATATTGGGTTAGGAAGTAATACCACTCCCAGACCTCCGACTAGAATACCAGATCCCAGAAAAACTAAAAGAAAATCATGTATTGGTCCAGGCAAATCCATTATATTATTAAAAAAAGAAAAAATAGAAATCCTTTTCATGACCTTATTAATTTAACCGGGGAATTTTTTTTAATATGTTTCTAATAGAGTGAAATTAGAATCTAATGAATATGAATTGATGTAGATACAATTATTAGACAGTTTCGCTTTTTTCATTCTAATATTTTCAACCTATCTATTTCAAGATAGTAATTACGAAGATATTATATTAAAAGGATGAGCCTTAATACTTAATATTATTCTATAAATACAAGTTTTTAATTCAATTCTTTCTCTTTCTATAATAATATAATATAATTCAACAGTTTTACATTCTTTTTTTAATAAAATTAATAGGTTTACCCATTTGTTGTTTGAGGTGAATTCAAAATTGTTCGAATAGTGTAATCGTCAATTACTGACATTGGTAAACGACCCAAAGCTATTTGATTATAATTCAACTCGTGACGATCATAAGTTGAAAATTCATATTCTTCAGTCATTGACAAACAATTTGTTGGACAATATTCAACACAATTACCACAAAATATACAAATTCCAAAATCAATACTGTAATTAAGCAATCGTTTTTTTCGAATATTGGTTTCCAATTTCCAATCAACAACAGGCAGATCTATAGGACATACTCGAACACATACTTCACAAGCAATGCATTTATCAAATTCGAAATGGATTCGACCGCGAAAACGTTCTGATGTTATTAATTTTTCATAGGGATATTGAATAGTTACAGGTAAACGATTTGTGTGGGATAAGGTAATCATGAAACCCTGACCAATATACCTTGCAGCTCGTAGGGTTTGTTGACCATAATTCATGAACCCGGTTATCATAGGAAGCATATTGTAATTATCTATGAATAATTTGATCTTTGTTTCTTTCTCTTGTTTAAAACAAGTAATGAATATCTTGGATTCATTTTTAATTTAGAGTGAAAAGAGTTGGAAAGAAGTTGTTAATAATAGATTACCAAGGGAAATCGGTAAAAGAAATTTCCATCCAAGATTTAATAGTTGATCCATTCTTAGCCTAGGTAAAGTCCATCTGGTTGCGATAGAAATGAACAAGAACAAATAAGTTTTAGCTAATGTAATAAAGATACCAATTGTTGTTCCAAAAATTTGATCCTTTTCAAATAGCTCCAGAATAGATATATACGGAATAGAAAAATTCCAACCGCCTAAGTACAGAACTGTTACAAATAATGAGGAAATTAATAGATTTAGATAAGAAGCAACGTAAAATAAACCAAATTTGATACCGGAATATTCAGTTTGATAACCTGCTATTAATTCTTCTTCCGCTTCTGGTAAATCAAAAGGTAACCTCTCGCATTCTGCTAGGGAAGAAATTAGAAAAATGATAAAACCTATAGGTTGACGCCACAAATTCCATCCCCAAAAACCATATTTTGATTGTGCCTCAACTATATCAACTGTACTTAAACTATTAGATAATCCTAGTCGGTGATAACATTACTATTCTCACCGCTATTACAAAACCGTACATGAGGTCTTCGCCTCATACGGCTCCTCGGGGGCCGTAAATAAATCTAAGGACCAGATTAGTATTATTTAGATGGATATGATGTGTTCTAAAATGGATTAAATAAAAATCTATCTGGGGTCCCGAATTATACCAATGGAATTCTGTCTGCTCAAATTCTAAAAATAAAAAATGCGCTTCGGAATTCATCTCATCCTTTACAACTTTTAATTTCGATTTGTTGAGTAATAACTTAATCCTTTAATAAAACACCCCTTGTAAAAATAAAACTAGGTATTTCAGCCCGTCGTGGTTTTCAATTACGAAAAAGAATTAAACATCCTATTAGTTTATTATTCATGATAGAAATTCTATTTTATTTTCGAAATCTATCAAAATAAATATCCTTGTTTCGTTCCTATTCTTCTTTCTTTTTTAGAAAAAAGTCGGTGGACTTAAAAAAAATAAAGGATTATTTCGTTTCTGATAGTCATTACATTTATCGGTGGATGGGAGCATACTCTGAATCGGAATCTTGGGGAGTACTGCCTGATCATTTCTACAAATTTCAAGCCCCAATTAACCTTCTTTTTTTTATCTTATGTTATGCATAAATATCCTTTTCAATTTGGTTAATCTCTATTACAAATTCTTTGTGTATTTTGGTGTTTCTACCCATCCACGCGTTTTTACCTAATTGCCGCTCACTTTGTAATATATGTATGGTAATTTATATAACTGATAGTGAAAACGTCATACGGTTAATATTTTTTTTAACCCGCTTCAAGCCCGGATGACTAATCAACCAACCTTGGGGTAAAGCGATTCTTACGCTTATGTTTATTTCCGTTTAACCTTTCTACATAGGAAATGAGTCAATTTTTCTTTTTACTGCTAATTTCTGAGCTGTTTTTTTTCACTCATATATAACTATCAAATTCCTTTTATTAAGATTAAGATTAACCCGAAAGATAAATATATATATTCCATTTTTTCATTTATTAATCTAGAAGAAACGGAATAAACGTTTATGTTTCAACGAATCGCACGTAGAGATATTGATAAAACACATAGAGTTAATGGTATTTCATAACTAATCGCTTGGGCAGCAGCTCGCAGACCACCTAAAAAAGAATATTTATTATTTGATCCATATCCTGACATAAGAAGTCCGATTGGAGCAATACTTGAGATGGCAATCCATAAAAAAATACCGATATTGAGATCCGCTAAAACAAGGTGATTGCTAAAGGGAATTACTGAATAACTTAGTAAAATAGAGATAACTGCTATAGATGGTCCAATACTAAATAAAGGAGTATTTCCTCGAGATGGACGAAGATCTTCTTTGAAAAGTAGTTTTGTCCCGTCGGCTAAAGCTTGAAGAATTCCTAACGGGCCGGCGTATTCAGGTCCAATACGTTGTTGTATCCCTGCAGATATTTCTCTTTCTAACCACACAATTACTAGTACACCTGTTATGATTCCCAATACAAGAGAAAATATAGGGACAAATATCCATATGAGTCCATAGACCTCTTTTAAAGATTCCAATCTAACAAAAGAATTTATAGTTTGTACTTCTGTTGCATAAATTATCATTTTAACGATCAACTTCTCCCATAATTATATCTATGCTACCGAGTATCGTCATAATATCAGCCAATTTCATTCTTTTAACTAGTTCAGGAAGAATTTGCAAATTAATAAAACCCGGCGGTCGGATTTTCCATCTCCAAGGAAAACCACTTTGATCTCCTATGAGAAAAATTCCTAATTCCCCTTTTGGAGCTTCAACTCTTACATAAAGTTCTTGTTTCGATAATTCAAAAGTAGGGGAAGGTTTTTTACTAATGAATCGATATTCAAAATCATTCCACTCTGGAGTCCTTTTTTTATCAAAGCTTCTACTTTCTAAATTCTCATAGGGACCCCCGGGAAGTCCTTCCAGAGCCTGTTGAATAATTTTGATGGATTCTGTCATTTCGCTAAGTCGTACTAAATAACGAGCTAATGAATCTCCTTGTTTTTGCCACTGAATTTCCCATTCAAATTCATCGTAAGACTCATAACGATCAACTTTACGAAGATCCCATGGTATTCCGGATGCGCGGAGCATTGGTCCGGATAAACCCCAATTTATTGCTTCTTCCCCACCAATAATCCCAACGCCTTCAACCCGTTCTAAAAAAATAGGATTTCGTGTAATCAGTTTTTGATATTCAACAACCTCTGTTAAAAAATAATCACAAAAATCCAAGCATTTATCTATCCAACCATAAGGTAAATCAGCCGCTATTCCTCCAATACGAAAAAAATTATGCATCATTCTCATACCGGTGGCAGCTTCGAATAGATCATATACAAATTCTCGTTCTCTGAAAATATAGAAAAAGGGAGTCTGTGCCCCAATATCTGCCATAAAAGGGCCAAGCCATAACAGATGAGAAGCTATACGACTCAATTCCAGCATAATTACTCTGATATAGCTGGCCCTTTTAGGAACTTGAATATTTCCCAATTGTTCTGGTCCATTTACTGTTATTGCTTCTGTAAACATAGTAGCTAAATAATCCCACCGCGTTACATAAGGTAAATATTGTATAATTGCTCGGTTTTCTGCAATTTTTTCCATTCCTCTGTGTAAATAACCTAATATGGGTTCACAGTCAACAACATCCTCACCGTCTAGAGTAACAATTAAGCGAAGAACACCATGCATGGATGGGTGGTGAGGTCCCATATTGACTATCATAAGATCTTTTCCTGTAACTGGTCTCTTCATAAGTTTTTCCTTGATTCGTTCTGGTATGAATTAGATTGCTGAAAAAGAAGTTTATTAAAAAATTCAAGATCTAAAAAATTAACTAATTCACAATTTTGGAATTTAACGAGTTTTTAATTCCCGAATATTCAACTGATTAATTAATTCTTTATAACGTACTCTATTTTTTTTTGACAAATAAGCTAGCAGTCGTTGACGTTTTCCCAGAATTTTTCGTAGACCCCTCTGAGATAAATAATCTTTTCTGTGCAATTCCAAATGTGAAGTAAGTCTTCGTATCTTATTAGTGAAACTGAATACTTGAAATTCAACAGATCCCTTGCTTTCTTCTTTTTTTTCGTGAAATGAAATGAATGTATTTTTTATCATAAAAAGAAATCCTTCCCTTTTTAATATGAATTGAAAGATATGAATTTTACTGATCAGTAATAATAATGGTAGTTTTTTTGTACAAGGATCCGAATTTAATTATCAACTTCTTAATTCTTAATTTTAGAAAAAAATAAAAAAAGTCTAAATTTCGATCTAAAAAAGTAGGATTTTTTTTTTTTTATTTATTTATGGATCTGCTCTGATTGGTATCTATGTCATTAATTAACTGAATCTCATGTATAAAGATTGAATTGAAAACAATCCCTCATATTTGTGCATACAATTTTTTTCATATACCGTAACTTAATATTATATATATAGTAAAAATTTAGTAAAAAGGATCTACCATTAATGCATTTGAAATCGTGTATACATGTGTATTCTTATCATACTGAAATGATTTCCGTTAGTCGTATTAAACCAATAGCGATTCATACAAGCTAAATCTTCTAATCGAAAATTGGGCCAAAGAAAGGATTTTAATTTAATTAGGTTTTTTTTATCCTTATCAAGATCTTTCTTTTTTTTCAAAACTGTAGTCAAAGTTTGACTATTTGTATCAAATCTTGAATTTCTATCCCTCGCATTTTTTTTTTTTAAGTTGAAACAAATTAGAATTCTAAATTCTTTACGTCGTTTAGGGGATAGAATATTTTCAGGAACAAAGAAATCATAATTCTTTTTTTTATCAATATAGCTTTTTTTTTTTGATCTTTTACTTATTTTTTGTTTATTTTTATGAACCAATGAAATCCCGACGGTTCTATATATAATAAGTTGTCCATCGTTTTTTACAGACAAACGGACAGGTTCAACAATCAATATTCCTTTTTTTATTAATTTTGAAAAAGTGAAATTCTTCTCAATCATTAGAATATCTAGGTTCATCTCTCCTCTTTCAATAGAAGATATCACTATCTCGTTTGGATTTTTTAGTCTAACCAAGAGACAGTATACTTTTACATTATTGAGAATTTTTTGATTAAAAAAACAATTCCATCGCAATTGAAAATGCGAATACCTTTTGAGAAACAAGTCAAGTTCCGCTTCGGTATTGCTTTTTAGTTGCTTTTTATTTTTACGTTTTTTTATCTTCGATTCTGCATAATTTTCTTCAATATTTTTTTCTTGGTTTGATAGAGCTAATTCCGTATCTATTTTTGTTTCTTTATCTAATTCAAACTCTTCTTGATCTGCCAATTCGTTTTCTTCTTTATTTAGATAAAATGGAAAGAATTTTTTTTCGTTTGATAGTATAAAACCTTTTTTATTTAGAGTGATCTGTTTATTCACATTTTTTGTTTCATTAAAATTGAAAAGAAGTAATTTAATTGGTATGACCCACGGTTTCATTTTATATGTACTAGAAAATAAGAAAAATTCAGGAAAGAAAAAAAAGTCAAAATTTGTTATACGATGATTTAGTATTTCTTCATTCATTCCCATCCAATCAAAAAAGTTTATTTTTTCATTGGCAAGACCCGTCTTAGTTATTTTATCAATTCTTTGATAATTCTGAACTTTAGTCTTAATAGATTTTTTTTTACTCTTAGTATCAGGCTCAATATTTACTTTTTTTATAAACCAAAAGTTGAGAATTCTCCAATCCAAATATTTTCTATGCCGAATTTCCCCTATACCCCGAATATTATATTTTTCTAGAAAACAAGAGACTAAACAATTTTCTAGGCCTGTAGACATATCAAAAAATTTTTCTGTAGAATGAATAGATTTGTAGCAAAAAAGATTATATATAGAATCCTTTTTGAAATTCTGTTTTGGATTGAAAAATGAGTTAGCCTCAAAAAATTTTTGTTTTTTGGAATTATCAAAACAATTTTTTTCATATGAATCCACTTTGGTTAAACTTGGATTTAGAACGAGAGAGTCTTGGTTTATTTTCTTTTTCCATTTTTGGGTTACTAATCTAGCCCATGCAATCTGAGGTAAATTATATTGAGAATTACTTCGTAACCAGTTTTTCCATTGATTTATTTCGGAATTTAAAAGGGTTTTATCTTTCCATTCATAATGACAGATCCCTTGTTCTTGAAAAAAATCCTTTATTTTATTCTTAACAAAAAAGGATGTTATGTATATGTTATATTCAAAAAAAGCCTTTAATTTAGAAAAGTTACTAACTTGAATTTGTGATAATTTGTAAAATACATATGCTTGTGATAAAGAGCATAAGTCATAACTAAAAAAATTTTTTTTTGATATGAAATTTTTTATAGTCGAAATAAAATAAATGGTATTTTTTTTTTTATTAAATTTTTCTCTATTTTCGTCATTCTTGTAAATATATCTATCAAGAAATTTTTTTGTTGATTCAAAAAAAAGTTTTGTAGTAATTCTTGGAATATTAATGATACCTAGAAAAATAGTTATAGACAGTTGTTCAACGCAAAATTTTATAAAAAAAACAGATTTACGAATTAATCGAGTATTTTTTCTTTTTAATGTCTGCCAACTTTTTTTTGATGACTCAATTATTTTAGAATCATAACACAGTTTGTTACAACTATTAGTTAGTTTTTCTTGTGAAATTTCTTCCGTTTGATTTCTGATTGTCTTTATTCTATCAATCACATTTTTGATTTTGTTTTCGCTGAGTGAAGAATTTGGCCACTCCGTGGATTTTTTTTGAACAGATAGTTCATGAATCATCTGATTACTCATTACTGAATCTTTTTTAGTTTCATTTAATTCATATATTTCTCTCGGGCCAACTAATGGAATTCTATTTCGTTTTGAAAGCTTTTTTTTTTTTCCTTTTAGAAAAAGCAAGTTTTTTATAATCAAGTTTTTAATTTCTTTTTCGACTTTTAGGAAAATTGTTGTTCTTTCTTTGAAAATTTTTAAAACGGGAAAAGACTTCGTTTTAGATTTTTTGATTCTTTTTTTTAATTCTTTAAAAATAGGTTTAAAAAAAGAAGGCTTTTTTTTTGTAGAACCAAAAGGTAGGTCAGTTTCCAGTCCCCAAACTGTTAAAAAACAAAAATCATTTTTTTCTCTTTTTATTTTTTTTAATCTAGCCTTCTGAGATGATTGAAATTTATATTTATGCCAAGGTTTAAGATAAAACGGAAATAGGATTTTTATCTGAATACCATCTGTTAACCAGTTTCTTGGAAATTCTGTTTCGGATAGTTGAACCCCATTATAAGTACATTTAATATGCATTTCACGTTTCCAATCCGTTAAATCCTCAGGCCACTCGGAAGATTGAAATAATAAAACACGGATGCTATTTTTAATTATTATCAATAAAGGTATTATAATATATTTTCTAAGAATAGAGTGAGTTACTAATATAAAACCTCTTATTGTTTGAGCAAATAGGAAGCTATCCCAAGTTTCCGCAATTTCTATCCGTCTTAGTTCTTCTTTTTTTGATTGTTCTTCTTCGGTTTTATAGATAAATTTTTTTTGTTTCCACCTGAAATTTCTAAGAATTTTTTTTTTTAGCCCCCATATATCAAACGAAAAAAAAAAAAATTTATCTATTCTATCAAAAAAAAGGGGCGAATGTGCTTTTGCTTGCAAAAATTCCCAAATAACAGTTTTACGCCTTTGGGAACGCATGGATCCTTTAATTATCTCTCGACGAAAATCAGATTGTTGTGAATAACGGATCAAAGCCATTTCATCTGTTTGATCAGAATTTTGATTATCTGTGAAATTAGTATAAATATCGTTATGCGGTTCTTTTAACTCAGTAAAAACCACTACACGTTTTGCTTTTCTTGAACGAATTCCAGGCTCGGTTGGTACAGTTTCTTCAATTTCGCCTTCCAATTCTTCCAACTCACTTGTTAATTTGTATGACCATTGAGGAACTTTTTTGTTGATTTCATGGAAATCAATAAAATTTTTTATAAGAGTTTGATCATTATTATAAATTATAACGACATCAAATAAAATTTTGAAAATTTTTATTTCTTCTTCTGAATGAATTTTTTCTTCTTGGGGTTCTGAAAAAAAATAAAGTTTTTTTTCTATGGATAAAGACTTTCTATTAAATTGTTCTATTGTTTGCTCAAATTTTTGAGAATTAATTTTTAGAAGTATACCATGAATTTTGTTTATCCAAGATCCTCTTATATTCTTTTTTTTATAGGTTTTGGTTATGATTTGGAATGGAGATAATTTTTTGATTCTTCCGCGAGAGATCCCATGCAAAAATGGATCATAAATTTTAGGTAAATATTCTTTTTTAGTTTCGTTATGACAAAATCGAGTCGTTTTTTCCAGTATATTTTCAATAGACCATTTCTTATCTAAAGCTTCAATTCTATTTAAAAATGCGTTTTTTAAATTTTCCTTTTTTTCTTCATTGATCAAACTCCAACAAGTATAAACTTGATTCGAGGGTGTTTTTTCTGTTGTAAATAAAGGGATCTTTTTTTTTATCATTTCAAAAAAAGTTGAAAGGGTGGGGGGATATGTAAAAGATATTCGTTCTTTTCCATCACTTTGGCATGTATAAAAAAAATATTGTGACATTTCATTTCTTACAGTATTTTCAATTTTATCATTTTTTATATATCGATTTGGTCTATTCCATCTTTTATAATCGAAAATTAGAGTTACAAAAGGTTTTTCAAACCATAGAAAATGATCCTCTTTTTTTTTTATTTTGAAAAATTCTAAATTCGAATTTTCTTTATTTCCAT